ATCCTTCTAGAAGAAAGTGATTCTAACAATCTATCTAGTTACTTCGTTCTCTATTTCTATTTGAGAGGATCCTAAGGAAAAGGATTTTGTTTCCACCGAGCTAAAACAATATGCCGATGTCTCTAGTAAACCAAAGGCGTCGTTGAATAGCTATTTTGCTTCAATTTCGTTCTTTAAAAATCCAAAAATGGAAGGTTTAGTTACGATTAGAAATTGACTTTCTATCTTTATCCATGGATCCTTTACTCATACTTATTCAATTGGAAGTCTTGGTCCAATCGAAAAATGATGTTTCGCAATTTCATAATCCAACTTATCAATGAAATTGAAAAGTGACTCATGGATACAAATCACGAGAATGTGTATTTTTTTCTCGAATTTCTCATTGAGAGGGAAAGGATTAAATCCTTTTAAGAAATAAAGTTTTTGATCGGAATATGAATAAAACCGAAAGACCCTTTAACTATTTAAAGGGGTAATAGAACGAATCACACTTTTACCACTAAACTATACCCGCTACACTATGATTATTGTATACAAATGGACCTTTTGTCGAACAAGATAATTGAGCACCATCAAGATAGGATCATCAAAGAATCATCAAAATGAGAGTGTTACGCTTTTTCCTGGGGCTGGGTAGATCCAAATTGAACGAGATTCCGAAAAGAGGCTTTAGTTAATTTCAATTAAATAACTCAAGTTTTCTCTTTTCTTGAAGAAGATGGATACGGATCGAAAAAAACACTAAAATCATAAGAGAAAAATGCATTGTGGAAGAATCGAAAGTTTCTTTTTTAGTTCGGAAAATGAAAATCAAATGTAACAAGAAAAAGAATGGACATAGTCTTTCTTCTTTTTGTTGTTGCTTGAATATTTTCTATTCAATTCTATATAATAATAGAATCAAAAAACAAGAATTTTGGTTTTCAAATCAGATAAATGATTATTTCTCTATAATTTGTTGGAACAAATTAAGGGCCCGGCTAGGTACTGACCAGGCCAGGCCGTCAGAATAAGAAGGGTCTTTCGAACAAAATCAACACAAAGGGGTCTTCCTTCTTTTTCTTTAGTTCGAGATTGTTGGCGCGTTCGATTCCCTCTTTTAGATAAAGGAAATTCCCGATTTGTAGATCTCTCTCTCTAGATAATAGAATAGAGAAAGAAGGATTCCTTACATTATGTGTAATGTAGTAATTGTCTTTTGCAATTGGGAGAGATGGCTGAGTGGACTAAAGCGGCGGATTGCTAATCCGTTGTACGAGTTATTCGTACCGAGGGTTCGAATCCCTCTCTTTCCGTTTCCGTTGATGACTTGATTTCTTTTTTCCAATTTTGGAAATCTTAGTTAAACGTGTGGAATAGATAAAATCCTACGAAAATTGGAAAATTAACCAAGGAAAACCCTATTGGATTTTATTCTTCGCGTCCAGGATTACGCCCTGGATCATTAGATAGGAATCCAAAGATAAAGAGAGAAACAAAAAATATCACTACGGTATAAACGAAGAGTTTCAGAGTAAGCATTACACAATCTCCAAGATGGTTTTTTGGAAAAAAAGAGAATAGATCTTCCATTTTTCTACCACATATCCTATTTTGACACCAAGAAATGAGGTTTTTCTAGATTCTAGAAATAGAAATGAATTGTCCAAAATTCATTTGTTTTTCATTAACAAAAATTTTCGTTTATATTCAAAATAGATAGTGTGGGAGACCCTAAATAGGGTTAGGGTCTTTCACTGGAAAAAGGGCCAAAATGAGGAAATGGGGGTAAGCCGGATTTATGACGACTATCCAAGAATTTCAGTGTGCGAATCGAGGGTTCATACTCTAAAACTTCTCCGATTTTCTCAATTGTTAGAATTTTTTCTCGAAGAAATCATGCATTTTCTAGGATATTAATAATTATAATTCAATTAAGGATCTCATCGAAAACTTACAGCAGCTTGCCAAACAAAAGCTAAGAGAAAAAAAAGCAGAGGTATGGCTGGCATAATATCTACGATTGGATTCAAAAAGGCATAGGCTTCGGGCAATTTGCCGAAGAAAAAACTACTCAAATAAAGGGCAGAATTAATACAGATCAAACTAACGATATTAAGCATAACAGACATTTTGTTCTTGGAGATAATTACATTTTGATTGAGTTTTTGATATAAGGAAAAAGGAAGAAAGAAAGTAAGGTAGACAAAAAATCCTTCTTTTTCTTTGAACCCACCCAATTCAAAATCCTCCAATTCTCAAAGGAGAATAGAAGAAATCATACTTTCATACAATATGTTAATTGAATTCTATGTAATGATCAATAAATGAAGTTGAATTCTATATCTATATGTATCAAAATCTTAGTCCCAATCTATTCTATAGATATAGAGATATTTGGACTGGAGTTGACAAACAACCAATACCAATATTATTCTTTCGTAGTGTAGATTCGAAATTGAAATGGGGCGTCGCCAAGTGGTAAGGCATCGGGTTTTGGTCCCGCTATTCGGAGGTTCGAATCCTTCCGTCCCAGTGCAGAGCCTTTTTTTTAGGCTCTATTATTGCCATAGAAAGAAGTAGGGGAGTGAATAGGAGTTAATCCACATTCCATATTAATTTCACTATCTGTGTCTGTTCGAATCCGATTAACAAATGATCAAGTTCCATATTATATAGAAATCTGCTATGGAGCCAACGTTTTTCTTGGAATCTTATTTTTTTTTAGGTATTTTTTGTAGGTATTTCGTGTTTGTCTCTAATGAAAATTGGAAATCTATGTAACGATTGAGCCAGGGGGGATTTATCCTATCGCTTTTATTCACTTTATGACAAGAGTCGATTATTGAACTATTACTCAAACCCCATTTAAACAAAAGATATATATATCATATAAAATGAGGAAAGGTTAGCTTATAGGGTATATAGCGTTCTATTTCAATGATAATCATTTTTGGGTTTTTGTGAAAAAAATTTGTGATTCCTTCAATTCTGAAATGATTTCCATTCAATATTCTAGAATATCTATAATATTGACAACTGTTCAGTCTATCTGATAGATACGAAAAACCCCTCCTATTTTTTCGATTTTGATTTTCGAAATTCGAAATCAGATGAAAAGAATAAAAATTCAAATCTTAACTTACATCATTTTTTTATACATTTCATGAAAAAAAAAATTGGATTTCTTGCTTCTTTTCTTTGATCTATTTATCGATTTTAAATTAAATTGGTGATGATTAAAAAAGAACGATGGATCTTCATAGGAAGATCAAACGTGATGCTTATTGTCCAACTTTCTTCAAAGTAAATCAAACCAATGAAGTGGAAATAATGATGTCTAAATAGGACACTTTTCAATTTCAAACCAAACGTTTTTCATAAATATTTTGAATAATTCCTTGTAAGTGGAGTGGAATGGACTCAAAAGGTAGGAAATCATTTAATCTATCCTATTGATTCACTTGAAGATGCCGATTCAAAAAGTGAGTCTTTTATCTATTTCTATTTTTCCGAATTACTCATTTTTCTAAACTGAAAAATCTATCAATTCGAAGTATATCCAAATAGGAACCACCTAATTCGATTCGAATCTACTAATTGAATTAAGTAGATTCTGTTTGGGGCGTACCCTAGATTAGTAGTAGATTATTAGATTCGATTAGTAGATTCGAGTCGAACTCGAATTGGGTCAAATCAAATTCGAATTGGGAAAATTCAAATTGGGTATTTGGGTATTCAAGCCAAGGTCTACGGAATGGAATTGGGTCTTGTCAGGGCCTATCTAATTCTAATTTCTCTAACCGAATTTGTCTTGTCTAATTCGTCTGGCCTAATTTCTCTAACGCTACCCCGAGTTTATTATATCCTAATTGCACCCAAGTTTTCAAGACTTCATTTTTGAATGGGGCTAATTTATAATTGGGTGCCCTTTCTTTTTCTTTCTATTTTCTATATATCTATATATTTTGATCTATATTAGATATGTATGTTAAAGATGCTGTCTTGCTAAGACTTTTCAGAGAAATCGTTCGACATATCATATATATAAAAGTTTATATTACGATGTCTATGGACAGCTGAACCAATGACTATTCATGATTCCATAATGGAATCAATTCCATACCGGTTCCAAATTCGAGGAAATGTTATGGTAAAACTTCGTTTGAAACGATGTGGTAGAAAGCAACGTGCGACTTGAAGGACACGATCTCTTGTGGATTTTTACATCCACCATTCTCGATTTATTTAGGAATGAGGGTGCTCTTGGCTCGACATTGTTTGTTCTGTTACACTTGAACCCTGCGTTTTTTGTTGGGTTGTAAATAGTCCACGATGGAGCTCGAGTCGAAATGATTAGGTCATTTCTCGGGGGCAAGGATCTAGGGTTAATGCCAATCAATCAATTGGAACAACTTCGTAAATGTATCTTCCATATATAGAAATTCAAAGGATCGAATTCGAGCAAGTTTCCAATTCAAAAGCAAAACTTCTTGCAATTGATCAAACTTTTTCGATTCAAAGTGTATCACGCGGGAATCAACTGTCCATAGGATTCTTTGATAGAAAGAAATCCAAAAAGGGTATGTTGCTACCATTTTGAAAGGATTAAGAAGCACCGAAGCAATGTCTAAACCCAATGATTTAAAGGATAAAGGATCTAAGAACAAGGAAACACCATTTTAATGGTCTCGACAGTCTCAATAACTGGATCAGACTAAAGAATCCAAATAGAATTTGAAACAAGACAACCAAATGGGAGTAAAGACCACTCAATAAATGAAATTGACTAAAGATTTTTCCTTTGAGCTATTTGAGAGTTATCCAACTTGAGTTATGAGTACGAATGGTTTCTTTTTGATTTTTAAGAAGAAAAAAAAGACTGAAATCATAGTCTAATTGATTTTATAGGCCCCTTTGTCATTTAATTTATTATTAGAATTGCATACATAGACAAAACTTCGAATCAAATCATTTTTCTCGAGCCGTACGAGGAGAAAACTTCCTATACGGTTCTAGGGGGGGTATTGTTCATCTACATCTATCCCAATGAGCAGTCTATCGAATCGTTGCAATTGATGTTCGATCCCGAAGAGAAGGAAAAGAGCTTAGAAAGGTGGGCTTTTATGATCCAATGAAGAATCAAACTTATTTAAATGTTCCTCTTATTCTAGATTTCCTTGAAAAGGGTGCTCAACCCACAGAAACTGTTCAGAATCTTTTAAAGAAAGCGGAAGTTTTTAAGGAACTTCCCTCTAATCAAATGAAATCCAATTAAAGAAACCCCAAGGGGGTGGCGACTTTTATATAATTTTGTATAATTTTTCTCTACTTTTTTTTTGATTCCCCCCCTTTCTGTTGTATTCGTATCTATTTATCATTGTTTCCGTCGATCCGATGGACAAAAAAAGCTTAGTTTTTTGATCTTATCAATACCCAATTCGGACATTTCCTTCAATGGTGTGGTTTTCATTGGAACTTGACTAGCCAATAAGGAATCTACTTTGCTTATTCTACTTAGATTGATAAAATACAAAATACATTAGGGACTACAAATCCGAAATTTTTTGAATTCTTCCATTCGATCTATGTAGATTAAATATATAGTATCAATCCAAGACCATTTTGAATATTATTGCATTGTTAAATTGAAATTCAATGAATTTCAATTTAACAATGCAATTTCTTTTGTTTTTTTCCACTGTATTCTTTTCTCAACATTTATATTGACAAGAGTGTATTGAACAAATATAATTCATCGTGATAAGTGAACTGGGTCTATTTATTTCCGTTCCATAGGTTTTTTACTTTACCGTTTACCTTATTCAAATCATACTTTCGTTAATACAAGATTTTGATTGAAAAGGGGTAGATAACATAGGAGGTGCTCTATCCATTTTTTCAATTTTGTATATTTCTTTTTTCTAAGAATTTTTTGTATTTTCATCTAATCGCTTCATTTTGATCTTTCGAATCCATTCGAAAATCCGTTTTTTTAGATTTGTTAGCTCAAAGGTTTGATTAGCTCGTATAATTTCCTTTTTCTTGGCTTAAATTGAATTTCATTGATTTTGATTCTATCTATACACTACGCCCTTTGTTGAAATTTTGTTTAATCTATATTATCTTCGGGTTGCTAACTCAACGGTAGAGTACTCGGCTTTTAAGTGCGGCTAGAATCTTTTACACATTCGGATGAAGTGAGAAATTCGTCCATACCATTGGTAAAGTTTGGAAGACCGCGACTGATCCTGAATGGGAATAAATGGAAAAAATAGCATGTCGTATCAATGGAGAGTTCTGAGGATATCTCAATTTGATGGGATCGGTACAAACCCCTCTTCGAATTCTTGGAACGGAACCAAATAAAATTTGGTCGAATGAATAAATGGATAGGGGCCCTCTGGCTTCAATTAATTATCAGAAAGAAAAAGCAACCAGCTTCTGTTCTTAATTTGAATAATTTCCCGATCTAATTAGACGTTAAAAATAGATTAGTGCCCGAGACGGGAAGGGCTTTTCCCCCATGAGTGGATTCGATCTTTTTTTAATGAATCCTAACTATTGGCATTCTCTATTATGGAATGGAGATGTGTGTGTAAAAGAAGCAGTATATTGAGAAAGAAAATTTTTTCCGAAATCAAAAGAGCGATTAGGTTTAAAAAATAAAAGATTTCTAACCATCTTGTTATCCTATAACATAGACGAATTAAATGAATGGAAAAAGAAGGGGTAGAGAATCTGTTGATAAGTTTACCTGTCTCCGCGGTATCTATTCTTACTAGAATACCCTGTTTTGACTGTATCGCACTATGTATCATTTGATAACCCCCAAAATCTTCTACCTTTGATTCAAATCGAATTTCAAATGGAGGAAATCCAAAGATATTTACAACTAGAGAGATCTGAACAACACGACTTCCTATATCCACTTATCTTTCAAGAGTATATTTATACATTTGCTCATGATCGTGGTTTCAGTAGATCTATTTTGTCGGAAAATCGGGGTTATGAAAATAAATCCAGTTTACTGATTGTGAAACGGTTAATTAATCGAATGGATCAAGAGAACCGTTTTCTTATTTCTCCTAATGATTCGAACCAAAATCCATTTTGGGCGTGCAACAAGAATTTCTATTCTCAAATTCTATCAGAGGGGTTTGCTTTTATTGTGGAAATTCCATTTTCTCGAAGATTAATATCTTGTCTAGAGAAAAAGATAGTCAAATTTCAGAATTTACGATCAATTCATTCAATATTTCCCTTTTTAGAGGACAATTTTTCACATTTAAATTTTGTATTAGATATACTAATACCCCACCCCGTGCATGTGGAAATCTTGGTTCAAACTCTTCGCTATTGGGTAAAAGATGCCTCTTCTTTGCATTTTTTACGATTCTTTCTCAACGAGTATTGTAATTGGAATAGTGTTATTACTCCAACGAAAGCTAGTTCCTCTTTTTCAAAGAGAAATCAAAGATTATTCTTATTCTTATATAATTCTCATGTATGTGAATA